CCACGCAAGGGGGGATACTTGAAGGGTCGATTCTTTTTTTTTTTCTTAACTTACCCCTTACGAATGAAAGCCGAGGAATGTCTGATTAGTTATAACTAATCAATCAAATTTGAAAGAAATCTAGAATTCAAAATATATAGGATAGAAAATATAGAAGTCTAAAAAAAAGAATTTCAAATGCCATGTGAATTCAAAATCAAAAATAAAAAAAGAAAATTTGACTAGACTCTCTAAAAATATTTAAGATTGACTATCGAATAGAATAATATTCGAATTGTATTCGAATTAAGAATTGTGATAAAGAAATCAAAATTATATATCGCTATATAAATCGTTATGTTCTATAATATCCAATATTTATTGGGAATTATATATTTCTAGAGACACTATACTATAGTGTATTGAATTCCTATGCATAGAAAATGTTTGTTCTGTGGGCCCGCTTAGCTCAGAGGTTAGAGCATCGCATTTGTAATGCGATGGTCATCGGTTCGATTCCGATAGCCGGCTTTTTTCTCTTTTTCATTTTCATTTTTTTATTCAAGAAAAACGGATAATCTTCCTTTGGAATTTGAAATCAAAGAATATTGAAAAAGTGTCTTCCCCTCTTTCCAAAAATCCATGATTTTATTAAGTTATAGGTTAACTTATAGTGAACTCCCAACTGTGTCAGGAAAAGGATCCTTTATATATATACTAATATATAATATATATATAATAATGGAAAGTTTGGATATTTATCCAATTTATCTCATTCTTCTTTTCTTTATAGTACAAGTACACTACTTCTTTAAAAAAAAAAAAAAGAATGAAATGAATTCTAAATTAAGAATAAGGAGTCTTTATGTCGCGGTACCGAGGACCTCGTTTCAAAAAAATACGCCGCCTGGGGGCTTTACCAGGACTAACTAATAAAAGGCCTAAAGCCGGAAGTGATCTTAGAAACCAATCCCGTTCCGGGAAAAAATCTCAATATCGTATTCGACTAGAAGAAAAACAAAAATTGCGCTTTCATTATGGTCTTACAGAACGACAATTACTTAAATACGTTCGTATCGCCGGAAAAGCAAGGGGGTCAACAGGTCAAGTTTTACTACAATTACTTGAAATGCGTTTGGATAACATCCTTTTTCGATTGGGTATGGCTTCGACTATTCCCGCAGCCCGCCAATTAGTTAACCATAGACATATTTTACTGAATGGGCGTATAGTAGATATACCAAGTTATCGCTGCAAACCCCGAGATATTATTACGGCGAAGGATGAACAAAAATCCAGAACTCTGATTCAAAATTCTCTCAACTCCTCTCCTCAGGCAGAAGTGCCAAACTACTTGACCCTTTACCCATTCCAATATAAAGGAGTAGTCAATCAAATAATAGAGAGTAAATGGATCGGTTTGAAAATAAACGAATTGCTAGTCGTAGAATATTATTCTCGTCAGACTTAAACCTAAACTAAAATAAGGTTCGGGCAATTTTCTTCCCTTTCGTCAAATTAAATTAACCTTAAGGTTAAGCAAGAAAAAGACGGGTTTGATCCCGATTTTATCCCATTTATGTACACAGCCCGCGGGGCTATTTTCATATTATTTCCAGTATTCTTCCTAGTCATGGCAATTCGGAATAGAGAATCTATATCAATGAAAGGTCTAACTGGTGGAATAAAGGTCTCCATTGCTATTTGATCCGGTGTTTTTAATAAAAAAATCAAATGGGTCTATTAAGTGAAGGTACGGAAAGAGAGGGATTCGAACCCTCGGTAAACAAAAGCCTACATAGCAGTTCCAATGCTACGCCTTGAACCACTCGGCCATCTCTCCTACACAATTCTCTTACATAATGATTATGAACCAAAAACCGAGTGAATAGTGAGTTCTTCATATTCCATTCTAGATTATTGGATAGATACGCCCAATCCATTTTAACTATATACTATATAGTCATTAATATGACTATTACAAATAAAAATAGAAAATTTTTCATCAAAGTAAAGAAAGAGCCTTCTTTTCAGGCTCCAGGATAAAGAAACAGTTGTTTTCTTACGAATTTTTTTTGAATTAATTAAATTAAAAGAGGGATTCGTGTTTGCAAAAATGACTCCTACTATTTCGAATCGATTAAATCGATGAATTAGAACGAATCAACTGATTGATAGGTCTAGATTTTTTAGACTAGGGTTAATCGAGACTTTTATATCATAATTATGATAATTCTATATAGACTACGATTCCATAACTTACAAATTCTAAAATTTCTTTGCGGTTTTAGAGTTCTCAACACCAAATCCCTTCCCCTACTTACCCCTCTATTCTAGATTCATAAAACATTTTGTATAGTGGATTGTAGACCTGCTATGTACATAACATCAAAAAGGGGTGGTTATTCTATTTTCATAATAGAATTATTATTTGATCTTTTTCTTCTTTGTATCATAATTCAATCAAAATTTATCGAGTTACTCGAATCTGTAACTTCAATGAAATTGGAATAGTTCCACT